ATGGATTCGAGAGAACAAGAGAACAATAGCCTGACAAATATTTGATTGGTCCAATTCCGGCGCCGTTTTAGGCGCCAAACGGAACCCATCATAGATTTTATAATTGATAAGGTAAATATCCAGTCCATTCAATGCTAGGCATAATGAGTATAAGGACCTCAAAAAATCTCTTTTCGTCCTATGAACTTTAAGGTGTATGAAGTTTCATATTTGACGCTTTTGGGAGAGCGATAGAGACTCCATTTAACTTAGGTTGATCTAGGCCATAGGCAGACCTACGTCAAGGTAACTCTTCTTTGAAACACTTTGGTATTGCTCATGGGCAGAAATCTCAATACTGAACTGCATCAGAGCACGTGGAGCCATCTCGTTATCTTTCTGTCAAGAAAAATATGGCGGACTTGCTGATATTTATATCAGTTCATGAAAGAGCCCAATGCAAAATAAAGTGCATGTTGGGTCTTTGAAACAGTTCGAATCATTTCAGTAATAAGAAGTTTGATCTGTTTTACCGAGAAGGTCTACGGTTCGAGTCCGTATAGCCCTAAATTTCAATTCATTTTAATTTCAATGGAACCAATCGGCCTTTTTCAATTTTGAAGAAACAAACTTATTAGTCTTCATATTCATAAATCTTCGTGGTTGAATTACATAATACGATTTTTTCCTTCCTACCCACGATACGATCAAAGAATCCTTTTCTTTGGTATATCTAATAGAAGTTAATTTTTGAAATAAAAATCATGACGCGGGTCCGGGTAAAAACTACAATTAGATCCAATCCAAATGGAATCGAATAGTAAATCACACGGATCTTGGACTGGGCTATACAATATATATATATTTTATAGCCCAATATATTTATACTCCAGCCCAATTGCTCATCATTCCAAATTGCAATTCTACCGACGCTGACTTTAGGTGGGGGTTCGCTTGAATTTGGACGAGTTAGGCCCGGCCTGTCGCCTTTATTGTGCGGAAAAGCAGCCCAAATTCATTATCTTTGAAACAAGGCAAGGGGTTGGGTTTAATTGAAATCCATTAGTGTTTGCGCCCTTTCGATTTCCGTGAGTTGGTTTTAGCATTTGGTCTGTCGAATCGTCCGCTAACGCGCGAGTCCATTCTTTTAGAAATATCTTTTTTTATAGATCAGAATCAGATCAGTTACTATTACTATTTGGCTGACTCTATTGCCGTGCTGCGCCACAGTGTATAGATTTCCTTCAAAATAAAAAAATTTTTACTGATATCAAAACTAACCCACTAACCCTTCGGGTTGTCTTACTAGGCGTTATTCCTTTTTTTAACGTCCAGCCATTTCGAGTACTAAAGATCGGTATTTTGAATGCTGAATCTTTGAAGACTTCGAACTCTAATTTATATTTAATAACTCGATTTTTTTGCGCAGGCCGGGATAGTATAGGTTCAAGTTCCAAGCAAAGCCTGTAATGGAATTTGGCGATAGGAATCTATGAGTTGTTATGTTATATGTATATGATGTTAGATGAGATTTAGGGTTCCTTGCAATTAAATCTATTCAATCTCAGACAGAGAGAGATAATAGAATTGATCAATGCGTTTTAATGTGTTCTGTAGAAGCAATCAATTTATATCTTAATCTTAATGTAATGAAAAGAATATACCATGATTATATTCATATTATTATTATTTTAGTTTAATATTAATATATATTAAAAAATATTAATTAATCTTAATATTAATTAAATAACATTTAATCTTTATTAATATTATTAATATTTAATATATAATTAAATAAAATATGATAATGATATGAAAATCAGATAAATCTTAATTTTTATTATTAATAAATAATATTAATAAATAAATATAATTAGAATTTTGGTTTGAATTCTTTCTTTTTATTTATTTCAAGGAATGGAATGTATTTTCTTTAGAGATAACCCGGGGCGGAGTGAAAGCAAGAGAGTCTTATTTGTATTGTCTAAGAACACCATCTGTCTCTACCATATCGAAATAGAATTGAAAATAGTTCTATTCGACGAATTTTGAAACGCGGCATGACCACAGTAAACAAACTAGACAATTCGATAAAAATAAATTGTTATTTCGACTAAATTTATAGATGAATTCACAATTACAATTCGAATTGACTAATCTGATATATTTTCCACATTCATAGGAGTGCATCTATGTTTCTGCTTCACGAATATGACATTTTCTGGGCATTTCTGATAATATCAAGTGTTATCCCTATTTTGGCATTTCTAATTTCCAGCATTTTGGCCCCAATTAGTGAAGGGCCAGAGAAACTTTCTAGTTATGAATCGGGTATAGAACCAATAGGCGATGCTTGGTTACAATTCCGAATCCGTTATTATATGTTTGCTCTAGTTTTTGTTGTTTTTGATGTTGAAACGGTTTTTCTTTATCCGTGGGCGATGAGTTTCGATGTATTGGGTGTATCCGTATTTATAGAAGCTTTAATTTTCGTGCTTATCCTAATTGTTGGTTTAGTTTA